GAATTATGATTTTACGTATAGACAATTCCTCAATATCTTGTTCATTCGCAACAAAAAATTTTCTTTGTGCGTCGGTAAAAAAAAACATGCTTTTTTGGAGAGAGATACTATTTCACCAATCGAGTCACAGGTATCTAACATATTCATACCTAACGATTTTCCACAAAGGGGTAACGAAAGGTATAACTTGTACAAATCTTTCCATTTTCCAATTCGATCCGATCTATTCGTTCGTAGAACTATTTACTCGATCGCAGACATTTCTGGAACACCTCTAACAGAGGAAGAAATAGTCAATTTGGAAAGAACTTATTGTCAACCTCTTTCCGATATGAATCTATCTGATTCAGAAAGGAAGAACTTGCATCAGTATCTGAATTTCAATTCAAACATGGGTTTGATTCACACTCCACGTTCTGAGAAATATTTACCATCCGAAACGAGTAAAAAATTGCGTCTTTGGCGAAATTGGCTAAAGAAAGGCGTTGAGAAAGGGCAAACCTTTCAACGAGATAGTGCTTTTTCAACTCTCTCAAAATGGAATCTATTCCAAACATATATGCCATGGTTCTTTACTTCGACAGGGTACAAATATCTAAATTTGATATTTTTAGATGCTTTTTCAGACCTATTGCCGATGCTAAGTAGCAGTCACAAATTTGTATCCAATTTTCATTATATTATGCACAAATCAGGATGGCGAATTCTTAAGCTAAAATGGCGAGCTCTTAAGCTAAAATTGTGGGGATTGTGGGCACCGATAAGTGAGATTTCAAGTGATATTTCGTGGAAGTGTTTCCGTAGGCTTCTTCGGTTCGAAGAAATGATTCATCGAAATAATGAGTCACCGTTGATATCGACACATCCGAGCTCGCCAAATGTTCGGGAGTTCCTCTATTCAAGCCTTTTACTTCTTCTTCTTGCTGGATGTCTCGTTCAGGTACTTCTTTTCTCAGTTTCCCTAGACTCTAGTGAGTTACAGACAGAGTTCGAGAGGATCAAATCTTTGGCGATTCCATCATACATGATTGGGGTGTACAAACTTGTGGATGGGTATCCTAAACCTGAACCGAATTCTTTCTGGTTACAGAATCTCTTTCTAGTTGCTCGGGAACAATTAGAAGATTTTCTAGCAGAAATACTGGGTTTTGCGCTATTTGGTGGTGGTCCCGCTTATGGGGTCAAATTTATACAGAAGATATTTTTCAATCTCATCGATCTCATAAGTATCATACCAAATCCCACCAATCGAATCACTTTTTCGAGAAATACGAGACATCTAAGTCATACAAGTAAAGAGATCTATTCATGGATAAGAAAAGGACACAGGTTTCAGACTCATGATGAAATAGAATCCTGGATCGAGACCTGTGATTGGTTTTTGGCTAAAGAGAGAGTTTACTCGTTTCATTTCTCCACCTTAAGGCCAGAAAAAGGGATTGATAAAATTCTATGGAGTCTGACTCATATTGATCATTTAGTAAAGAGTGACTATGGTTATCAAATGTTTGAACAAGCGGGAGCAATTTACTTACGATACGTAGTTGACATTCATCAAAAGGATCTAATGAATTATGAGTTCAATACATCCTGTTTAGCAGAAAGACGGATATTCCTTGCTCATTATCAGACAATCACTTATTCACAAATCTCGTGTAGGGCTAATAGTTTTCATTTCCCATCTCATGGAAAACAAAAAACCTTTTCGTTCCGCCTAGCCCTATCCCCCTCTAGGGGTATTTTAGTGATAGGTCCTATAGGAACTGGACGATCCTATTTGGTCAAATCCCTAGCGACAAACTCCTATCTTCCTTTCATTACGGTATTTCTGAACAAGCTGGATTTGAAAATAGTTATTGATGATCTCGATCCTGAGGCCTATATGGAAGCGCTTGATGGTGTGGATATTGATGGTATTGATGATGATAGCGATCCTGCTAAGGACTATATGGGTGCGCTTAAAGATGTGGACGATATTGATGATCGCGACTCTATTTATTCGAACTTGGACTCGGACCCGGAGTTGAGGGAGGAGTATACGGTGGATGATAAGATGCTTAGGTATATCATCGAGTTGGAAATAGACCTAGCTTCTATCAACTTGCAATTCGAATTGGCAAGAACAATGTCTCCTTGCATAGTATGGATTCCAAACATTCATGATCTGTATGTGGATGAGTCGGAGTCCCTCGGTTTATTATTGAACTATCTCTCCGGGGATTGTGAAAGACGGTCCACTAGAGATATTCTTGTTATTGCTTCGACTCATATTCCCCAAAAAGTGGATCCCGCTCTAATAGCTCCGAATAAATTAAATACATGCATTAAGATACGAAGGCTTCTTATTCCACAACAACGAAAGCACGTTTTCACCCTTTCATATACTAGGGGATTTCACTTGGAAAAGAAAATGTTCCATACTAATGGATTCGGGTCCATAGCCATGGGTTACAATGCACGAGATCTTGTAGCAATTACCAATGAGGCCCTATCGATTTGT